TTGTTAAACCACCCATAAGAACCATATTCTGACTTTTATCTGGAGAATATCCAACAACCAATTCCATTGAATGAATAATGGAACCTGATCCTAAAAACAATAAAGCTTTTGAATAAGCGTGAGTAATCAAATGAAATAAAGCAGCTCGATAAGAACCTATACCTAAAGCTAACATCATATAACCCAATTGGGACATTGTAGAATAAGCTAAGCTTCTCTTAATATCTTTTTGAGCAAGAGCTAACGTAGCTCCAAAAAGTACTGTTATTATACCGATGAAAGCTATTATATTCATTATGTAAGGTATGACTATGAAAAGAGGAATAAACCGAGCGACAAGAAAAATTCCCGCTGCTACCATCGTAGCAGCATGGATAAGAGCCGAGATGGGGGTAGGTCCCTCCATGGCATCAGGTAACCACACATGAAGGGGAAATTGAGCAGATTTAGCAACTGCACCAGAAAATAATAGGACGGCACATAAACTAACAAATAAAAAATGAACCTCATTATTAGAAATCAAATTATTGAATATTTTAAACAAATCACGAAATTCAAAACTACCTGTTGTCCAATAAAGACCTAAAATCCCTAATAATAAACCAAAATCCCCCACACGATTCGTTACAAATGCCTTTTGACAAGCATTCGAGGCAATAGGTCGTGTAAACCAAAAACCTATTAATAGATATGAACACATTCCAACCAATTCCCAAAAAATATAAATTTGTACCAAATTAGAACTAGTAACTAATCCCAACATTGAAGTATTGAAAAAAATCATATAAGCACAAAATCGCAAATATCCTTGATCATGAGACATATAATTGTCACTATAAATAAGAACCAAAACCCCAACAGTAGTAATTAATAATGACATAATAGAAGTAAGTGGATCAATCAAGTAGCCAAACTCTAAAGAAAAATCATTATTGATAGTCCAAGACCATACATATTGATAAATATAACTGTTACTTATTTGCTGAATAAACAAATAAAATGAAAAAAGCATCACTATACTTAAAAAAAAAACACCAGTAAAAGACCATATACGGCGAAGTTTTTTTGTTGACGTTGGAAAAAGCAATAGTCCCCCTGCTAGTAACATAAGAACTGGAAGTGAAATAAAAGGTATGATCCACGAATATTGATATGTATATTCCATAAAAAAGGATTTTTTGACTATTTTAAAATTTATTATTTCTGATTCACGAACTTGTTTTTTTTTTTCTTTTGAAAAGGGTCAGTTAATAACAAATTAAAATATGTAAAAGTTAAATAGAATTTTCTATTGTTAATTATTCTTAATTTTTTCAAATACTTCAAATATTTCCAATCAAAAACTTAGAATTGTTCCCATAATATACTCAAATTTCATTTTGAGTAAAAACTTCTATTTTTTTTTGTTCTGATCATATAGAAAATGAAAAATTTGCATTATTTTTTTTACGCATTACAAAACTTTTTATTTATTGAACACGGTTTATAGAGGAAGGAAAAATAATTATACAAAAAAAAGTGTATGAATTGTCCAAACCAAAAAAATCCGAACTATTTTTTTTTCGTTCGTTTATTTAAAATCATTAAGCAATTATCTTTTGAACTGAATGGGTTTTTTCCATTTTTTTTTTATTATATATACGAATTCTTTGACATAAATAAATTTAAAAAGGATTTACTAAAATATTCCATTTTATAAAAAAAATATTCTTTACCAATAGAAAGGTTGAGTTTTTAAAATTTTCGATCTATTTTATCACATGTATATTCCATTCATATATAAATGGAAGACGGCGAAAATAGACAATGACCAACTAGACCCCATTAGACTCTTTTCTTGTTGTATTCTTTTTTGCAATACTAATATAGTATTATTATACTTTTTGTCTTTCTTTTATGTTTGTCTCTCATAATATATTTTATGGGATTTTCATAAAATCCTTAGATTATGAAAGGAATCGAATGAAAAGAACAAATATATAATATATAGTAGAGTAAATAAATAGTAACGAATCATTTTTTTTTAAGCAAAATATGTCTTTCACATCCAAATATAGAAATGAATAACTTATTTTAATTTTTAAATGGCAGTTCCAAAAAAACGCACTTCTATATCAAAAAAACGAATTCGTAAAAATATTTGGAAAAGCAAAGGGTATTGCGCAGCGTTGAAAGCTTTTTCATTAGCAAAATCTCTTTCTACAGGGAATTCAAAAAGTTTTTTTGTGCGACAAATCAAATAAATAAAGAAATAAACATTCTAATAATCTGAACCCTTTTAAATCAAAAAAGAGACTAGTTAAATGAAACATAATTCATTTTGAAATAATTATTATTTCTTAATGGGCTCTATATTTAATTATTTTTTTTTTTCTTTAGGGTATGTAAACTAAAAAGAAGTTTGTTTACTAAATTCTAAAAAAAAAAAACGGATACTTTTTGAAAAATAAAAAACTGAACTTCAGAAATAAAGTTCAAAGAAAAAAGAATAAACAAGGTTTTACCTTTAATTTGAGTTTTAACATGTTTGTTCTTTCAGTTTTGAGATGGGGAAAATAAGAATCCCCATCGAACCCTAAACACACTTTTTTTCTTCATTTTTATTTGCTTATATATTTTATTCTATAAATATACAAAATCTAGTAATAAATTCTTTATTCAAAATGAATAAATTATGAAAATTATGAAATTAGTTGATAAAGTTGAAAACCTTTTGTTTTTAATTGTCTTAAACTATTATTTCTCTAAATTTTGATTACCGTATATAATATATCTGTACCCCTACTCCTTTTAACCAAATGTTTAAACTTTCTTTCTTCTTATCTTAATCTTTTTTTTTCTCTTCTTTAGGTTTAGGTGGATTTTTTCTATAAGCAATCCTATACAAATTTCAAGTGATAAAAAAAGAATTCTATGTGGAGACTAGAATATGAATCAAAATATCTATAAATTTAGAAAAGATTTATGGAATTATGATACAATGGAAATTCTGATATAAATAATAACTTTATTATTATATTAAAACCTATTATTAGATATTTGTTAGATTATAGAATCTATTTCCCCAATACTGAACAATACCTAATTAATTAAGTTTTCTAAATCGTAAGAGAAATTCTTTACACAATAACAACTTTAACAATTAATACAAAGCTATACAAACATTTCGACCCATTTTTTGAGTGTAATACTCAGACATAATGCTAAAATGGAAAGCGATAGAAATACACAATTTTTTTTTACTTAAATTTTTTTATCCTGTTTTTGATTTTCTAAAAAATATTACATTGAATTGATTCTTTCAATCTCGACGATTGAATCATAATAAGTTATTATGAGTTCGATAAAGCCGCTATGGTGAAATCGGTAGACACGCTGCTCTTAGGAAGCAGTGCTAGAGCATCTCGGTTCGAATCCGAGTAGCGGCATGCCTTTTTTTATTTTTTATTATAAATTCAAAATATTATAAAAGAATAAGGTATTATAAAGGAATAAGTACTATAATATAATGAATTCAGTTCCCGCTTTCTATTCTTATAATTGATAGACCCCCCTTTTTTTTATGATATTTTCAACTGTAGAACATATATTAACTCATATATCCCTTTCAGTCGTTTCAATTGTAATTACAATTCTTTTGATAACCTTATTAGTTGATGAAATTGTAGGATTATATGCTTCCGCAGAAAAAGGAATGATAACTACTTTTTTTTTTATAACTGGATTATTAGTTAGTCGTTGGATTTATTTGAGACATTTACCATTAAGTGATTTATCTGAATCATTACTATTTCTTTCATGGAGTTTTTCCATTATTCATATGGTTACATATTTCAAAAAAACTAAAAACTATTTTAGTTTAAGTTCAATAACCATGCCAAGTACTATTTTTACCCAAGGTTTTTCTACTTCAATATTTTTAACTTACATGCATCAATCTGAAATATTAGTTCCGGCTCTTCAATCTCATTGGTTAATGATGCATGTAAGTATGATGGTATTGGGTTATGCATCTCTTTTATGTGGATCATTATTTTCATTAGCTCTTGTAGTCATTACATTTCAAAAAGTCATAATCATTTTTGGTAAAAACAGTTCTTTTTTAAAAAAGTCATTTTCCTTAGGTGAGATCCAATACCTGAACGATGGAAACAGTGTTTTAAAAAACACTTATTTATTTTATTGTAATAATTATTACAAGTCTCAATTGATTCATCAATTAGATCATTGGAGTTATCGTATTATTAGTATAGGGTTTATTTTTTTAAGCATAGGTATTCTTTCAGGAGCAGTATGGGCTAATGAGGCATGGGGATCATATTGGAATTGGGATCCAAAAGAAACGTGGGCATTTATTACTTGGACCATATTCGCAATTTATTTACATATTAGAACAAATAAAATTTGTGAAAGTATAAATTCTGCAATTGTAGCCTCTATGGGTTTTCTTATAATTTGGATATGCTATTTTGGGGTCAATTTATTAGGGATAGGGCTACATAGTTATGGTTCATTTACATTAAACATCTAATTGAATTGAAGAAAGGACCTAACCAATCGAAACATAGAACAGTATATATATAAGCAAAATTCGTGTAAATCATAGAGAAAGCGAACCATTTGAATCAAGTAATGTAGTGATTCAAATGGTTCTCAGAAAATCTAAATGTATATGGTTGCAAGTCCAATTCATTTTTTTTGTCACTTATTTTCTACAACAAATTCCTTTTTAAATCATTATTATTGCAATATTTTATTGCTCGTTTATTTATTTATTTTTATGTAAAGAAAATTATCTATAAAAATAATTAGCTAAAATAGCTTCAACTTTATCAACTGATAGTGATAAAACAAAATCTGGATAAATACCAATGCCTATTATTGGTAAAAGGATAGAGATCGAAACAAACAACTCTCGCGGTCCTGAATCAAAAAAAGAAAAATTTTGAACATTAAAAAGTTTGTATCCATAGAACATCTGGCGTAACATGGATAATAAATAAATAGGAGTTAATATCATTCCAATTGCCATTACAAAAAGAATTAATATTTTTGTCATTAAAAGATATTTTTGGCTGGTAATAATTCCAAAAAAGACTATTATTTCTGCAACAAAACCACTCATTCCCGGTAATGCAAGGGAAGCCATCGATAAAATACTGAAAGTCGTAAATATTTTAGGAATTGGTATAGCCATTCCTCCCATATCGTCAAGATAAACAAGGCGTATTCTATCATAACCTGTTCCCGCTAAGAAAAAAAGCCCAGCACCTATAAATCCATGAGAAATTATTTGTAAAATGGATCCATTGAGTCCTGCATCGCTTATAGATCCAATTCCTATAATTATGAAACCCATATGAGATACGGAAGAATAAGCTATCCTTTTTTTTAAATTACGTTGACCAGGAGATGTTGAAGCTGCATAGATTATTTGAATTATCCCTACTATGATCAACCAGGGAGAAAATATAGAATGAGCGTAGGGTAATAATTCCATATTGATGCGAACTAATCCATATGCTCCCATTTTTAATAAGATTCCGGCTAGAAGCATACAAGTACTGTAATGTGCCTCTCCATGTGTGTCTGGTAACCATGTATGTAAGGGTATAATCGGCGATTTGACAGCAAAAACAATAAGAAATCCAATATAAAATATTATTTCCAGTGCGACAGGATACGATTGATTAGCTGATGTTTCAAAATTGAATGTTGGTTCGTTAGAACCATATAAACCAATACCCAAAACTCCCATTAACAAAAAAATGGAACTCCCTGCAGTGTACAAAATAAATTTTGTAGCTGAATACAAACGTTTCTTTCCTCCCCACATCGATAGAAGTAAATAAACAGGAATTAATTCGAATTCCCACATGAGAAAAAAAAGTAAAAGATCTCGAGACGAAAATGATCCGATTTGACCGCTATACATAGTTAACATTAGGAAATGGAATAATCGAGAATTCCGCGTAACTGGCCAAGCCGCTAAAGTAGCTAAAGTGGTTATAAAGCCCGTCAGTAAAATAGGTCCTATAGAAAGACCATCTATTCCCAATCTCCAGTAAAAATTAAAAAAATGGATCCATTTATAATCTTCTGTCAATTGAATTAATGGATCGTCAAATTCAAAATGATAACAAAATGTATAGGTTGTTATAAGGAGTTCTAAAAAGCATATACATATAGTATACCACCTAATGACCTTATTTCCTTTATGAGGGAGAAAGAAAAGTAGGGAACCAAAAAATATTGGCAAAACTACAACTATTGTTAACCAAGGAAAATAATTCGTAGTAAAAACAAGATACACTTGGACTAGAACAACTCGTGCTCGAAAATATATATATTTTCAAGCACGAGTTGTTGTCAGTAAAAAAAAAATAAAATGTATTCAAGTATAGTTTTCTCGCATGTATCAATAAGCTAGACCCATGCTTCGCGTTGTTTCATGCCATAAATAAACTCGAACACTCAAGAAATCCGTTGGACAAGCGGATTCACATCTCTTACAACCAACACAGTCTTCTGTTCTTGGAGCAGAAGCAATTTGCTTAGCTTTACATCCGTCCCAAGGTATCATTTCTAAGACATCTGTGGGGCAAGCTCGGACACATTGAGTACACCCTATACATGTATCATAAATCTTTACTGAATGTGACATTGGATCTATAAATTTTCGAACATCATCAATTTTCAATCTAGTAATAAAGCTTTAAATGAATCATTATTTAGATACCAGATGAATCAATAATTTATTATAATTTATCTAATCAACCTAAACTTACTATGAGATTGAATCATGCTATAGGGCCAAGATACTTTAATTTCTGACGTTTTCGTCATTATTCTATTCTACGGCTAAAAAGAGAATTCAACTTGATGAATATCATCATTTATCTAATGAAGACTACTTATTTAACAAATTCGATTGATTAATACGAGTTGATTTTCTGTTACGATAAATTGAGGAAACAATAGCTGGTCCAATAGCTGCTTCAGCGGCTGCAATAGCTATACCAAAAATGCAGAAAATATTACCTTTTAATTGACGACTATCAAAAAAATCAGAAAATGTTACCAAATTTATATTAACTGCATTCAGGATCAGTTCAAGACACATAAGGGCTCTAACCATGTTTCGGCTTGTAATTAATCCATAGATACCAATACAAAATAAATAGGCACTTACAACAAGTACATGTTCTAGCATCATTGACCAACTCCTTATCAATTTCGATTCATTTCAATATAAGTAACAATTTTTCAAATTCAATTCGATTGACTAAAAAAAGTACAGAACAAGGGAAATCTATTGGTAATAGATCGAATAAAAAAAAAAAAGAATTTAGACAGAAACAATTTTCAAAAATATACTTAATTAAAGTGAAAGTAAAGAAAGAGTATGGGTGTGATAACCTAGAACAAAGTTTTATTTAGTATTTAGATTGCAGTTGCTAGTTTTAAAAATGAATTACTGGCGAGCCACGGCAATTGCACCTACCAAAGCAGCTAAAAGAATTATTGAAATGAGTTCAAATGGAAGAAAAAAATCTGTTGATAAATGAATTCCAATTTGTTGACTAGTACTTATCAAATCTTGCTCTAGAATCTGATTGGATCTTGTAGTCCAAATAATCCCATACCATGACGTATCTAGAATAGTATTCATTAGTGAAACAAAAATACTTGTACAAACCAGCAAAGTAACTCCACTTCCAACGGTCCAAAGATTAAAATCTTTGGAATATTCTGAACCCTTCATAAACATCACAGCAAATATGATTAAAACATTTATAGCGCCCACATAAATAAGGAGTTGCGCAGCAGCTACAAAATGGGAGTTTGCTAAAATATAAAAAAAAGATATACAAACAAGAACCAGTCCCAATGAAAAAGCAGCATAAATGGAATTGGTAAGTAATACGACACCCATACTTCCTAATATAAGACCTGATCCCAACAAGACTAAAAGAAAATCATGTATCGGTCCAGGCAAATCCATTATATGTAGAATAATAAAAAAATAGAAATATTTTTCATGAACTTATTGACTCGACCAGGAAAAAAAAAATTGTTGATCAATTCGTAATTTAATCTGAAAGGTTGTGAATTAATATATGTACTTTTATTGGATTCACTTCATTTTTTATATGAAAAGGAGTATTTCGTAATTCTGTATTTTGAAATAATTCCAGATATTGTTAATATATATATATATATTTTTTCAATTATTAATAGATTTTCAATCCAAAAAAAGCTGCAATTCTGATTAATTAAAAATTTTTATTTTTTGTTAGTGACCAAATAAACAACATGAAAGAAATCTCATTCCTTTAGATTAAAACAGAAATTTAGTAATTTCCTTAATCAAGGGATTTACTTATTTTTTATTGGAATTTCAGTAGAATTTGAAATTGTTCGAATTGTAGAATCGTCAACTACTGACATTGGTAAACGACCCAAAGCAATTTGATTATAATTCAATTCATGACGATCATAAGTAGAAAGTTCATATTCTTCTGTCATGGATAAACAATTTGTTGGACAATATTCAACGCAGTTACCACAAAATATACAGATTCCGAAATCAATACTGTAATTAAGCAATTGTTTCTTTCGAATATAAGTTTCCAATTTCCAATCAACAACGGGTAGATCTATAGGACATACACGAACACATACTTCACAAGAAATACATTTATCAAATTCAAAATGGATTCGACCGCGGAAACGCTCGGATGTTATTAATTTTTCGTAAGGATATTGAATAGTTACAGGCAAACGATTTGCATGGGATAAAGTAATCATGAAACTTTGACCAATGTATCTTGCAGCTCGTACTGTTTGTTGACCATAATTCATGAACCCAGTTATCATAGCGAACATATTGTAATATCTATGAATAATTTGATGTTTGTTTCTTTCTCTTGGTTGAGATAAGTCGTGAATATAAAACATTGTATTCCTTTATAGTGAAAAGAGTTCGAAAGAAGTTGTTAATAATAAATTACCGAGAGAAATAGGTAAAAGAAATTTCCATCCAAGATTTAATAATTGATCCATTCTTAGTCTGGGTAAAGTCCACCTTGTTGTGATAGAAATAAACAAGAACAGATAAGTTTTAACTAATGTAATAAAGATACCAATTGTCATTACAAAGAGTCCACCTACTTTATTTATTTCAAAAAGTGAAGAATTGAATATGTAAGGAATAGATATATCCCAACCGCCTAAATAAAGAACTGTTACTAATAATGAAGAAACTAATAGATTTAGATAGGAAGCAACGTAAAATAAACCAAATTTTATACCCGAATATTCCGTTTGATAACCCGCTACTAATTCTTCCTCTGCTTCTGGTAAATCAAAAGGTAATCTTTCACATTCTGCTAAGGAAGAAATTAAAAAAATCATAAAACCTATAGGTTGACGCCACAAATTCCACCCCCAAAAACCATATTTTGATTGAGCTTCGACGATATCAACTGTACTTGAACTGTTAGATAATTATAGTCGCCAATAACATTACTGCTCTCATCGCTATTACAGAACCGTACATGAGATTTTCACCTCATACGGCTCCTCAAAAAATATAAAAAAATTTAAGGAGTTAGTCGATATTATTTATTTTGATATATATGTTTTGTCGGATAATATAGTATCAAAATCTATCTATCGTGTATTCCAAAATTAAATCAATGGAATTCCGTCTGTTTTAGTTTTATTTGAATAAAAAGAAAATAATAAATAAAAAAATAACTTCTGAATTGATCTCATCCTCTTTCAAAATTGAAATTTTTCTTCGTTGAGTAATAACTGAATTCTTGACTAAAATACTTTTTTTAGAAATACAAATAATACAGCGGTTTTAATTACGAAAATGAAATAACCATTCCATCATTTCGTCAATAAAGAAAAAAAAAAGATATCTTTTTTTGTACTTGTATTCTTTCTATTTTTTTTTTTTGTTCCTATTCTTGTTTCTCCGAAAAAAGGGGGGCTTATGAAATAAGGGATTATTTCGTTTTGGATAGTCATTTAGTTAATGGGTAGATAGAAGCATATTCTGGATCGGAATCATGGGGAGTACTGCCTAATCATTTCTACCAATTTAAAGCCCCAATTTGTATTCTTTTTTTATTATCCATTTTGAAAAAATGTTTATCTTCTCTTATTTTGGATAATTTTGAAAATCTCTATTACTAATCCTTTGCATATTTTGGTGTTTCTAACCATCCACTCATTTTTGTTCAATCGCGCGTATTATGGTAATAGATGTATACTAGTACATACAAATAATAGTGAAAATTCACTCGGGTTGATCTTTTTTTTTTGAGTCCGCTTCAAGATGGGTTAATTAATTAACCAATCTTGGGATAAAAGTTCTCTTTTGATTATGGTTATTGCCGCTTAACTCTTATACCTAGAAAATGAGACTCAATTTTTTTACTGCGAATTCTTTTTTCTATAAGCTGTTTTATTTCACTCATATAACTATCTAATTTAGTTCTTTAGTTCATTAATCTAAATAATGAATAGAAAACTATTCAATTCATTTGAACTCTTAAACAAAAAGGAAAAGTTTATGTCTTAACGACTCGCACGTAGAGATATTGATAATACACATAGAGTTAATGGTATTTCATAACTAATTGATTGAGCAGCAGCTCGTAGACCACCTAAAAAAGAATATTTATTATTTGAACCATATCCTGAGATAAGAAGTCCAATAGGAGCAATACTTGAAATGGCAATCCATAAAAAAACACCAATATTGAGATCGGCTAAAACAAGGCGATAACCAAAAGGAATTACTGAATAACTTAGTAGAATTGATATAACTGCTATGGATGGTCCGATACTGAATAAATGAGTATCCCCTCTAGAGGGAAGAAGATTTTCTTTTAAAAGCAATTTTGTACCATCTGCTAAAGCTTGAAGAACTCCCAACGGGCCCGCATATTCAGGTCCGATACGTTGTTGTATCCCTGCGGATATTTCTCTTTCTAACCATACAATTACTAGTACACCTATTGTGATTCCAAATATAGGAGTAAAAATAGGGACAAGCACCCATATAATTTCATAGACCTCTTTTAAGGATTCCAATCTTGAAAAAGAATTGATATCTTGTACATTTGTTGTATTAATTATCATTTTAACGGTCAACTTCTCCCATAATGATATCTATGCTACCTAGTATTGTCATAATATCGGCCAATTTCATTTTTTTAACTAACTGAGGAAGAATTTGCAAATTGATAAAACCTGGTGGTCGAATTTTCCATCTCCAAGGAAAACTACCCTGATCCCCTATCAGAAAAATGCCCAATTCCCCTTTTGGGGCTTCGACTCTCACATAAAGTTCTTGTTTCGGCAACTCAAAAGTAGGCGAAGGTTTTTTACTAATGAATCTATATTCAAAATCATTCCATTCCGGATACCTTTCTCTATCAAAACATCGGCTTTCTAAATTTTCATAAGGCCCCCCTGGAATTTTTTCCAAAGCCTGTTGAATGATTTTTATGGATTCCATCATTTCGCCAAGTCTAACTAAATAACGAGCTAATGAATCTCCTTCTTTTTGCCATTGAACTTCCCAATCAAATTCGTCATAACACTCATAATGATCAACTTTACGAAGATCCCATTGTATTCCTGAAGCTCGCAGCATTGGTCCTGATAAACCCCAATTTATTACTTCTTCTCCACCAATAATGCCTACGCCCTCAACTCGTTCTAAAAAAATAGGATTTTTTGTAATAAGTTTTTGATATTCAGCAACTTCTGTCAAAAAATAATCGCAGAAATCTAAACATTTATCTATCCAGCCATGAGGTAGATCAGCTGTGACTCCCCCGATACGAAAAAAATTATGCATCATTCTCATTCCGGTGGCAGCTTCGAATAGATCATAGACAAATTCTCTTTCTCTGAAAATATAGAAGAAAGGAGTCTGTGCGCCAATATCGGCCATAAAAGGGCCAAGCCATAAGAGATGAGAAGCTATACGACTTAACTCCAACATAATAACTCTGATATAGCTGGCTCTTTTAGGCACTTGAATATTGACCAACTGTTCTGGTCCATTTATGGTTATTGCTTCTGTGAACATAGTAGCTAAATAATCCCAACGTGTTACATAAGGTAGATATTGTATAATTGTTCGGTTTTCCGCAATTTTTTCCATTCCTCTATGTAAATAACCCAATATTGGTTCACAGTCAATAACGTCTTCACCGTCTAAAGTCACGATGAGTCGAAGAACACCGTGCATTGATGGGTGGTGGGGACCCATATTGACTAGCATAAGGTCTTTTCTTGTAGCTGGTCCAGTCATAAGTTTTTCCTCGATTCATTTTTCCATGAATTGCCGAAAACATAAATAAGTTGATTCAAATGGAATATCTAACAAAATGCAATATCTAATAAATCAAATAATTCAAAATGACTTTTTAAATTACCGAGTTTTTGACTCCCGAATATCCAATTGCTTAATTAATTCTTTATAATGTATTCTATTTTTCTTTGACAAATAACACAGTAACCCTTGGCGTTTTCCCAGAATTTTACGTAGACCCCTTTGAGATAAATAGTCTTTTTTGTGCAATTCCAAATGTGAAGTAAGTCTTCGTATCTTATTCGTGAAACTTAATACTTGAAATTCAACAGACCCCTTTTTTTTTTCTTCTTTCGAAATAACTGGGATCAATGTGTTTTTTATCATAAAACAAAATTCCTTATAGTTTTAGATATTATATATATATATATTTTATTTATTGATGAGTAATAATATACAATTAGCATTGTCACTGATTTCCATTTTGTTTTGTAGTTCACCAAATTTCTATTTTTATTTTTTTTTTAATAAAATACATTATAAATCAATACTCAATGCCTTTTTTTAAATGGAATTAGGATATAAATTAAGATATAAAAAGGATGGTATATTTTTACACACACACAAAATAGTTAGACTGAAAATAAAAATTTCAATAAGAAAATTTTATTGATTAATTTTTATATTTACATTGAATTAAAGTCATATTCTGTATCAAAACGTAAGATAACGCAGATGATTTTTGTTTTTTTTTTTTCATATACTAAATATAGTACACATATTGTCAAAATCGCGCATTAATGAAATTAATGAATTTGCAATTGTAGATACATATATATTCGTACCATACTAAAACGACTGCCATTATTTGTATCAAACCAATAACGATTCATACAAGCTAAATCTTCTAATCGATAATTGGGCCAAAGAAAGAGTTTTAATTTAATTAGATTCTTATTATATCTATCAAGATGTTTATTTTTATCTAAAACGTGAACACTCTTTTTCGCTCTATTTTGATTATAAAATGCTTTATTTCTATGGAAATTTTTTCGGTTCTTAGAATTGAAACAACTTAGAATTCTAAACTCTCTACAAACTCTAGGGGATAAAATATTTTCAGGAACAAGGAAATCATCATTTTTTTTATATCCATTTTCAGTCCTTTTTTGATGTATTGCAATGGGTTCATCAAAACTATTCTTATCCCCATAGCTTTTTTCTTGGTTTCTTTGAAATTTATTCTTATGAACTAATGAAAGACCTATAGTTTGATACATAATAAATTGTCCATCATTTTTTACCGATAGACGAACTGGTTGGATAGTCAATATTCCCTTTTTGATCAATTTTGTAAGAGTTAAATCCTTTTGAATTATAAGGATATCCAGACGAATTTCTCCCCTTTGAAGAGAGGATAGCGCAATTTCTCTTGGGTTTTTTAATCTAAGCAGGAGACAATATACGTTTATGTTATTGATCATTCTTTGATTTACGGCATTATTCCATTTTAATTGAAAACACAAATATCTTTTTAGTAAGAAATCAAGTTCTACTTCGGTATTGTTCTTGGAGTGGTTTTTATTTCTACGGTTTTTCAGATCTAATTCTGCATACTCTTCTTGAACATATTTTTCTTGGTTGGACATAATTGATTCAAGACCCTCTTGGGCCATGAATTCTTTTTCCACTTGGTTTTTTTTTATTTCAAATTCAAAAGTTTGTTCATTTGATGATATAAAAATATATATTTTTTTTTTTTCAATGAGATTTTTAGTAAAAATCTCATTTACATTCCAATTATAAAAAAATAATTTAATTGGTATGATCCACGGGTTAATCTTATATGCATTATAAAGTTTTACAATTTCCGGGAAGAACCAAAGTTCAAAATTCGATATGGAATAACTTAGTATTTGTTCATTCATTCCCATCCAATCAAAAAAAGCGTTCTTATCAATTTTATCAATTATTTTATAATTATAAATCCCAGGTTTAGTATTTTTATTACTGTTGGTATCCGCCTCAATATTGATCCAGGATGATATTGAGGCCTTCTTTTTAAGACCAAAATGTACAATTTCACAATCAAAAAATTTTCTATCCGAATTTGGATTAATAGATATAATATTATCTTCTACTAGATAATTATTGATAGGGATACATTCTAGCATATCAAATAATTTTTTTTTATCGTTATTGTAAATAGAATCCGTTTTTTTCTTATTATTTACTTGTACTGGTAATCCATAACTATATGAATCTTTTTTATCTTCGTAATTAATAGATTTATATGATAAGAGATCATATATATAGTCTTTTTGAAAATTTTCTTTTTGATTGGGTAATACGTAGTATGTTTCAAAATAATTTTTTTTTTTATACTGAATTAAGCGATTTTTTTCATAGGAATCACATTTTGTTAAAGACGTATTTTTGAACATACGACCTTCATTGACTCTATTTTTAAATTTGTTAGGTATTAATCTGGCCCATTTAATCGGATATAAATCGTATTCATAATAACCTTCTAAAGGGTTTTTCCATTGATTCATTCCCGGATTTTTAAAATTCTTTTGTTTAAACTCGGAATGAAATATTCTTTGTACTTCAATAAAATAATCTTTTATTTCATTCTTAAGAAAAAAAGATGTTCCGTGATATTGAAAGATGGATCTTAACTTAAATAAGTTAATAACTTCGATTTGTGATAATTTGTAAAATACATATGCTTGAGACAAGTATGATAAATCAAAAAAAAGATTTTTATTATTAATAAAAAAAACTGATTTTTTTATAGTTTCAATAAAGTGAGTTATATTTTGATTTGTTTTATCAATTATTTGTTGATTTTCTTCATTATTGGAAATGTATTTTTTGATTTTTTTTTTTTTTATTGATTCAATCAAAAGTTGTGCATTAATTCTGGGGATATTAATCATCTCTAAAAAGATATATATATATATCTTTTCATTCAAAACTTTGATAAACTGGTGGAATTTACGAATTAATTCAATATTTCTTTTTTTTAAAATTTTCCAGTTTATGTTGCCTGATTGTAATCTTTTATGATCAGAACTCATTTTATTAAGACTAATATTTATCTTTGAAGTTCTAAACTCTTTTTTTTTTTCTTTTATAATAGTTTCTGTTTTATTTATTAATGTTTTTGTTATATCAATCAGATTTTTCATTTTTTGTTCTCTAAATGAATCCTTTGTCCAATCAGTAGATCCAAGAGGAATAGACAATTCATCAATTATTTCATTACTAATTCTCAATTTTTTTTCTTTTTTAGCTTCATTCGACAGGTATATTGGTATTTCTCTATTTATTCGTTTTTTATTTAAATTAGTTATTTTTGAGAATTCTTTTAGTAGTTCTTTTAGAAAAAGCAAGTTTGTTCTTTCTTTAAAAAATTTTAAAATTTTAAAACGCTTCTTTTTCCAGTTTTTCATTTTTTTTTTAAGTTCTTGAAAAATGGGTTCAAAAAAAAAAAGTCGTTTTCGGGGAGAACTAAAAGGTAATTCAACTTCCATTCCCAAAACTGTTAAAAAACTAAATTTTGTTTGTTGTCGTTCTTCTTTTTTTTTCGTTGCATTTTTTTTAGGAGATTGTAGCTTAGATTGGTGCCACGCTTTAAGACGAAAAGGAAATAGGATCTTTATCTGAATACCCTCTGTTAACCAGTTTTTCGGAAAGTCTTTTTCTGATACTGGAACACCATTATAGGTACATTTAATATGGATTTCTTTATTCCAATCTTTGAAATCCTCGTACCATTCGGGAAATTCAAATAATAATATACGGATAAGATTTTTTGTTATTATCAATGAAGGTATCACAATATATTTTCGAATAATTGATTGAGTTATTAAAAAAGAACTTCTTATTACTTGAGCAAACAGAATACTATCCCAGCTTTCTGCTACTTCTATACGTGTTTTTTCCTTTCTTTTTCTACTTTCCCATTTTTGTCTTATGTTCTCTTCTTTTTTTTCATTTTCGCGTGTATTTTCCTTTGTATAATTAAATATTTTGAATTCGTTCTTTTTCCGTATCCATTTTTTTAAAAAAATTTGCATCAGGTTAAGGAAATCAAAATAAAAAAAAAAAGGTTTCCCTATTCTGTCAAAAAAAAGGGGTGAATGTACGTTTCCTTGAAAAAGTTTCAAAACAATAGTTTTACGTCTTTGAGGGCGCATAGAACCTTTGATTATGTCTCGATCAAAATCTGATTCTTGTGAATAATCTAGCAAAGCTACTTCATCTACTTGATCATAATCAAGGTTATCCGTATTTTTCGTATTAATATAGCTATTTCCATTTGGTAGGTTATCATTAAAAAGTATTACACGTTTGGCTTCTCTTGAAAGAATATCATAATCCTCCACTAGACTTTCTTCATATTCTTCGTCTTGTTGTTCTAAATTGTCAATTAATTTATATGAGTCTCGAGGAACTATTTTACAAATTTCTTTTGATAATAACTTTTTATTAACTAACTGGATTTGATCTTCTTTTTTAGAATAATAATTCTTATTAAGAATTATATTATGGATTTCATTTATCCAAATTTTTGCTCTATCATTTTTTCTCAACGTTCCATTTATCATTGAGAGTGGAAAAATAATTTTTATTTTTCCTCTAGAGTATCCATTTAAAAAAGGATCATATGTTTTTGGTAAATAGTTTTTTTTTGTTTTATCATTACAGAATCGAATCTTTTTTTCAAGTATATCTTCAATAATTTTTCCTTTATCTAGTATTTGAACTCTATTTATCAATTTTTTATTTAACTTGTTTCTTTTGTGTTCATTGATAGAACTCAAAGAATAATGATTATACAATTGATCAGAAGAGAGTTTTTGTATTGTGAACAAAGATATCTTTCTTTGTATCATTTCCATAAAAATAGAAACACTAGGTGGATATGTAAAAGATATTCTTTCTTTTCCGTCACTTTTACATGTATAAAAAAAATATTGTGACATTTCATTTCTTACCGCATTTTCCAAATGATCATTTTTTATATATCGCAATGGACGATTCCATCGTTTATAGTCGAAAAGAATAGTCACAAGAGGTTTTTCAAACCAGAAGATATTTTTTTTTTCTTTTTGATCTATTTCGAACTTAGAATTTTCTTGATTCCCA